AAGTACAAATTGCAGGTCGCATCGACGGAAAAGAAATTGCACGGGTTGAATGGATCCGAGAGGGTAGGGTTCCCCTACAAACTATTCGAGCTAAAATTGATTATTGTTCCTACGCAGTTCGGACTATCTATGGGGTATTAGGTATCAAAATTTGGATTTTTATGGACAAGGAAGAGGAATAAAAAAAGTTTCATTTTTTTTCCATTTATATTTATATTGATTATTTGGAATGGAAGAAATTCTTTTCCAGACAATCAAAGGAAACAATTCTAATTCTTAATTCTATAGGGTTGAATAAAAATTCGATTTTTCTTTTGATATAATTGCTATGCTTAGTGTGTGACTCGTTGGTTTTTTTAGGGTTAGGATTAAAAAAAGACCAACCCGGTAGTATCAAAACCAACTCATCACTTCGTATTATCTAGATCTAAAGAACAAGTCCAGATATGATAAATCGGTCATATCTTCGTAGCAACAGACATTTTTTTGAATAAACTTCCATTCTAAGTTTAAAGAAAAATACAGAAGAAAGGTGTAGATAAATGGAAAGATGAGAGAAAGAGAGAAAAAGAATATCTATGCTATAGAATTCCAATATGTAAGGTCTATGAATCATCTTCTAAAAAACAGTGTAATAAAGAGCATCAATACTAATTAATGGATTCATCTATAATGAAATATTCAATGAATCCTTCTTATAGAAGAAAAAATCAAGAGCTTCGAGCCAATAAACACTAAGAAAGTTGACTCAAAAATAAATTAGATTATGAGCTCCGTTGTAGAATTCGGACCTAACCATTAAGTATGAAGCGATGGGAACGATGGAACCAGTGAATGCAAAAAATTTTATTTCACAAATGAATCTTAATGATTCACTAGTTAGGATGGCGAAATGAACCGAAAAGAAATTCATCTATTCTAGGAAGTGACGAATAAGCACTATGACTGAAATAGAGATTGCAAGAGTAAATATTCGCCCGCGAAAACTTTCTTTTTTTATTGGTAAGTTGGATAAAGGACGAAAGAAAATAATAGTGGAGTGAAATGGTATAAAAAAACTATTTATTATTTTAATAATTTTTTATAAAAAAATATTCTAATAGCTAGTCAAATTAATTGATAATCAAATTAATTGAAATTCCATTTTTCAATTTTGAATCCTTTTATTCGCGAGGAGCTGGATGAGAAGAAATTCTCACGTCCGGTTCTGTAGTAGAGATGGAATTTCGAAAGACCCATCAACTATAACCCTAAAAGAACTAGATTCCGTAAACAACATAGAGGAAGAATGAAGGGAATGTCTTATCGAGGTAATCATATTTGTTTCGGTAAATATGCTCTTCAAGCACTTGAACCTGCTTGGATTACATCTAGACAAATTGAAGCAGGTCGGCGAGCAATGACACGAAATGCACGCCGTGGTGGAAAAATATGGGTCCGTATATTTCCAGACAAACCAGTTACAGTAAGACCTGCTGAAACACGTATGGGTTCGGGGAAAGGATCCCCTGAATATTGGGTAGCTGTTGTTAAACCGGGTCGAATACTATATGAAATGGGGGGGGTATCCGAAAATATAGCTCGAAGGGCTATTTTAATAGCAGCGTCCAAAATGCCTATACGCACTCAATTTATCAGTTCGGGATAAGTAATGTAAAACCCAAAGAAATAAGTCTTTGGGATGAAACAAAACCGCGGATTTCTTTTTTTGGACAAAAACTATTTCTTTTCTTTTTTTCATCGTTTGCATTGGAAGAATAGACTACAAAATTGATATGATTCAACCTCAGACCCATTTAAATGTAGCAGATAACAGCGGGGCTCGAGAATTGATGTGTATTCGAATCATAGGAGCTAGCAATCGTCGGTATGCTCATATTGGTGACGTTATTGTTGCTGTAATCAAAGAAGCAGTGCCCAATATGCCCCTAGAAAAATCAGAAATAGTCAGAGCTGTAATTGTTCGTACTTGTAAAGAACTTAAACGTGACAGCGGTATGATAATACGATATGATGACAATGCTGCAGTTGTAATTGATCAAGAAGGAAATCCAAAAGGAACTCGAATTTTTGGAGCAATTCCCCGAGAATTGAGACAATTAAATTTTACTAAAATAGTTTCATTAGCTCCGGAGGTATTATAAAATGAGATGGTGATATCTTTGGTTTGTGGTATTTGAACGAAATAGATTAAGAACTAGATTAATTTGTAGATTGTGTCTCACGCATATACCTTTTCAAATTCATATTCATAAACCAATAATAATAATATAATAATATAAGAAAAAAAAGAAAAACATGTTGATTATATCCAATCCAATTTTAAGGCATCTTAGTTCATCATGGGTAGAGACACTATTGCTGAGATAATAACCTCTATACGAAATGCTGATATGGATAGAAAAAGAGTAGTTCGTATAGAATCTACTAATATTACCGAAAATATTGTTAAAATACTCTTCCGAGAAGGTTTTATCGAAAACGTCAGAAAATATCAAGAAAAAACCAAAATTTTTTTGGTTTTAACTCTGCGACACAGAAGGAATAGGAAAAGACCCTATAGAAATGTTTTAAATTTAAAACGGATCAGTCGACCCGGTCTACGAATCTATTCGAACTCTCAACGAATTCCGAGAATTTTAGGTGGGATGGGGATTGTAATTCTTTCTACTTCTCGAGGTATAATGACAGACCGAGAGGCTCGACTAGAACGAATCGGCGGAGAAATTTTGTGCTATATATGGTAATCCTTTTAATATACAAATGGGATCCGAAACCTCTTCCTATTTGTAAAACAAAAAAGAAAAGAGGTGAATTGTCTATTATTGTTTCTCCTCTATTAGTTGATACTTCAAGGGGGCTTTACCTGGAATGAAAGAACAAAAATGGATTCATGAAGGTTTAATTACTGAATCGCTTCCCAATGGCATGTTCCGGGTTCGGTTAGATAATGAGGATCTGATTCTAGGTTATGTTTCAGGAAAGATCAGACAGAGTTTTATACGGATACTGCCAGGAGATAAAGTCAAAATTGAAGTAAGTCGTTATGATTCAACCAGAGGACGTATAATTTATCGACTCCGAAACAAAGATTCAAAAGATTAGGTGGTTTTTATTCAATATGATTCGAGATGGAAAATTTCAAGAAAATTATTTTCTAACAATTATTTTCTACCAAGAAGTAGATTTAGAATTAAGATAAGGAATGACAAATATGAAAATAAGAGCTTCCGTTCGTAAAATTTGTGAAAAATGTCGCCTAATCCGTAGGCGAGGGCGCATTATAGTAATTTGTTCCAACCCGAGACATAAACAAAGACAAGGATAATCAGACTCGCTAAAAGGGCTCAATATACAAATAAAGAATCTGTTTTGATATGAAATGGATATATCCATATATTTCTAACTCATATTTATAAGAAAAATATGGCAAAAGCTATGCCGAGAATTGGTTCACGTAGGAATGCACGTATTGGTTCACGCAAGAGTGCACGTCGAATACCAAAAGGGGTTATTCATGTGCAAGCAAGTTTCAATAATACCATTGTTACAGTTACAGATGTACGGGGTCGGGTCGTTTCCTGGTCCTCGGCCGGTACTTGTGGATTCAAGGGTACGAGAAGAGGGACACCCTTTGCCGCTCAAACTGCCGCAGCAAACGCTATTCGTACAGTAATGGATCAAGGTATGCAACGAGCAGAAGTCATGATAAAAGGTCCCGGTCTCGGAAGAGACGCAGCATTACGGGCTATTCGTAGAAGTGGTATACTATTAACTTTCGTGCGGGATGTAACCCCTATGCCACATAATGGCTGTAGACCTCCGAAAAAAAGACGTGTGTAAAAATGAACAGTGAAGAAATTTCAAGAGAAACAAGAGAAATAAATGATTCAGTCAAATAAAAGAATATTACTATGGTTCGAGAGAAAGTAACAGTATCTACTCGGACACTACAGTGGAAATGTGTTGAATTAAGAACAGACAGTAAGCGTCTTTGTTATGGTCGCTTTATTCTGTCTCCACTTATGAAAGGCCAAGCCGACACAATAGGCATTGCGGTGCGAAGAGCTTTGCTTGGAGAACTAGAAGGAACATGTATCACACGTGTAAAATTCGAGAACGTGTCGCATGAATATTCTACTATAACGGGTATTCAAGAGTCGGTCCATGAAATTTTAATGAATTTGAAAGAAATTGTATTGAGAAGTAATCTATATGGAACTTGTGACGCGTCTATTTGTGTCAGGGGTCCTGGATATGTAACTGCTCAAGATATCATTTTACCTCCTTATGTAGAAATCGTCGATAATACACAACATATAGCTAGCTTGACGGAACCAATAAATTTATATATTGGATTAGAAATCCAACGAAATCGAGGATATCTTATAAAAATGCCACATAACTTTCAAGATGGAAGTTATCCTATTGATGCTGTATTCATGCCTGTTCGAAATGTGAATCATAGTATTCATTCCTATGGGAATGGGGCTGAAAAACAAGAGATACTGTTTCTCGAAATATGGACAAATGGGAGTTTAACTCCTAAAGAAGCACTTCATGAAGCCTCCCGGAATTTGATTAATTTATTTATTCCCTTTTTACATAAGGAAGAAGAAAACTTACCTTTAGAGGACACTCAACACGCGGTTCCTTTATCCCCTTTTACTTTTCACGATAAATTGGATAAACTAAGAAAAAACAAAAAAAAAATAGCATTGAAATCGATTTTTATTGACCAATTCGAATTGTCTCCCAGGGTCTATAATTGCCTGCAAAGGTCTAATATATCTACATTATTTGACCTTTTGAATAAAAGCCAAGAAGATCTTATGAAAATTAAGCATTTTTGCCTAGAAGATGTAAAAGAGATATTGGGCATTCTAGAAAAACATTTGGAAATTGATTTACCAAAAAAGAAGGTTTAAATCTATTGGATTTTTTTGTCTTTTTTTAATTTTTATTTAATTAAGATTAAGATAATTTTAATTAAGATTAAG